CTTTATATAATATACGGGACGATGTTCCTATGTATTCTTCAGGCCCTTTCTTCAATTAGTTGTTAATGTGAATGAACCATAACTATGTAGTCCTATTCCTAATAGATTGACCCCAAAATAGCATATCCAAATTATAAGAAATCCTATAGAAGCCACAATTGCCGAATCCACACCCTGAAAGCTCTGATTTGTTCTACTATGTAAATAAATCGCGAATATGGTCCAAGTAATAAATGCCCAAGTTTCCTTGGGGTCCCAATTCCAATAAGACCCCCATGCCTCATTAGCCCATACTGCTCCCGAAAGAATACCTATGGTTAAAAAAGTAAACCCTAAACTAATGACACGATAACTACACTGATCTAATTGTTGGGTTAATTGATACCTGTGATAATTTATAAATGAAAGAAAAGAAGTGTTTTGTAAAACACTTCTTTTTTCATTCACAAAGGAAAATGACCCAATTAATAAATGATTGCTTTTGCGAGGAATATCTAGGTTTTTTCGAAATGTAATGACTAAAAGAGCTACGGATAATAACGATCCACATAAAAGAGCTGCATAACTCAATAACATCATACTTACGTGCATCATTAACCACTGGGATTGTAGAGCAGGTACTAATATTGCAGATTGATGCATTTCGGTTGAAAGACCCGAAGTGGCAAAGCCTTGGGTAAAAATAGCACTTGGCGCGGTTATTGCGCTTAAATAACTTTTCTGGTTCCGTCTTTTAGGAAACATATGAATAATGGAGAAACTCCATGAAAGAAACATTAAAGATTCATATAAATCGCTTAACGGCAAATGTCTCGAATAAATCCAACGAGTAACTAATAATCCAGTTATACAGAAAAAGGTAGCCATCATGGCTTTTTCTGACAAATCAAATAGTACTACGGTTTCATGGACTAATAAGGTCATCAAATGAATCGTAATAACAATTGAAATGATAGAAAAAGAGATGTGAGTTAATATATGTTCTAAAGTGGCAAATATCATAATTTTTTTTAGGGGGGTATCCCCAATTACGGAATGGAAATCCGGAATTGAATTCATTATAGGATCTATTGTGCCTTTTTTAGAGGATGCCGCCACTCGGACTCGAACCGAGATGCTCTAGCACTGCTTCCTAAGAGCAGCGTGTCTACCAATTTCACCATGGCGGCTTCATCGAAATAATCATAGTCCATATGATGTTCAATCGTCGAGATTGAGGGATTTAATGCAATCTATTTTAGGAAATGTTAGAATCGATGAATAAAGACCCGTTCAAATAAATATTTAAACGCTCAATAATCCTTAGTATCATGGCAGGGGGTCATTTTAAACAGCGGGCTTTTCCGTATTATAAGTTCTTCTGGAATAGTTGGAACTAGACGGTTATGCCCTGAGTCCGGGTATAGAACTAAGAATTTTTTTTTCTCATTTTTTGACGATTCATTTCTCATTTATCTGATTTGATAGATCCGAAATGAAAAAGATTCATTTTTCAATGAACAAAATAAAACAATATTTTTTATATATCACAACTTCATCACTACATCCAAAAGATTTCTATAAAAATTTGGATAGTTTGGTATCAAAGATGTATTAATGATTGGGATCTTCATTGTATACATAACATAATTTGTGTGAGGATTTACCAAACCCATTAGGTATTGGACCGGGCATATCGTATAACAAAAGAGTTTCAATCTTTATCGGAATTCTACTGTATGTACTTTAACTTAGAAAACTTAGAAAATCAAATTTAAACGGATAAGATCTTTTTATATATAGATTTGAAATCTAATATTAATAGATAAAATAATTTAGATATTAGATCTAGATATATCGATTGATCGATCCTCCAGCTCAAACATGGGATAGGATCTATTGGGGTTGGATTACGTAAGATTGACTCATTCTTTAGTCCATAAATATCGATCTAAAAGGGATCCTGGCAGTTTTATTATTTTTTTTTTTTTTTTTTTTTATCTGTTCGAAACAAGAGGGAGTCCTTGTAGATATGTAGTGATTCAGAGAGCTACAAATCAAAGGTTTAAAATGAATATTTTAATCAATTAGTTTCAATAATCCATTGACTTTGACTATGAATCTTATCCCCGCCTTACTTTGGAACAAAAAAGGGGGCTCTAACCTCGTTCATACTTGTTTCAGATTTTCCAAAAATCTTAATGATGTATAACTATTGGAGATACATAATCCAATAAGCCAATCCCTTCCTAAGAAAAAAAAAAAAAGAAGAGTTTTGTTATTGTGAAAAATGAATCGATGGGGAAAGTTACAACCCCCATCTCGCGAATTATAAAAACCAATCAATGAAAGGTGAAACCTTGTATTTTGTGTCTAACTACTTCTTTCTTTTTTTTTTTTTTCAAACAAAAAAAGAAATCATTTTTAGAACCTAGTATACAGAATAATTCGTATTCTACATACCACAACAGCTAGTTCTATCTCATATTGATGAGTTCAAAACATTAGTTAATGTGAATTCTTCATCTTATAAATTTAATCATCCAATTCATCGAGTCATGCTGATTCAGATTCAGATCATTCCAAGGCTTTATTACTTGTTTGTCGCACAAAAAAACTTTTTGAATGCCCGGTAGAAATAGATTTAGCTAAAGATAAAGCTTTTGCCGCGGCCTGATATCCCCTTCCTTTCCAAATATTTCTACGAATATGCTTTTTTGACAGAGAAGTACGTTTCTTTGGAACCGCCATTTCAAAATAAAAGGGTCACTCATTTTTATAGTTGGACGTGAAAGACATTTATTGTTCAATTCAAAATAGATTGTTCTTTCTATTAACTATTCATTATCTATCTTTATTCCATAGCCGATACTTATGCTTACTTCATAACATAGAAAAGTATGGATACAGATAGATGAGCATCGCATATGGTATCATTAAGGATAAAAAAAGAAATGAATTATAGAAGAAAAAAGAAAAAACGATGTGATTTTCAAGGGAATTTTTTTTTTCACATTTCCATTACATCCAATGTTCGAAGAAAGAATAATTTGTACTGGTTGGGGGCTTCATATCTTTATTCAATCTATGTCTACGGGCGGGATCTACTACCGTTGAATCGGATGCCATTGATAAGAATCAAAAAGGTTCCAATTCATATCTCAGTCTATTTAGATAATATATATATATATTATAAATGTTACATTTATAAAATCGAAAAGCTTAAGAACCCTTTCCTAATTTAGGAAACCAACAATGAATGTAACCTTTTTCTATTAATTGATCAAGCTCGGAGATAGAGTCCACATAATTAAAATTGAAATTAAATCAAAGTAGTTAATCCGTTAAACAATACATTACTTGATAAAATAAAGGGAATTTGAGTCATTTCTCATTTTAGTTCTATGCGAAGTGACAAGTATTCTAGGATTTTTCATAAACACATAAACATAAGTTTGTTTTATTGGACTCGAAGCCAATCAATTCCAGAATTAGTTAATGACTCCGAAGAAACTAAATAAAAACTAGGTTTATTGGATCGAGTTATTGGCAGATCCTATGATACATATCAGAATAAAGTACTTGAATTTTTGGTATCATTCTTTTTCCTTACTATATTGATATAAATATGGATAGAAATCACCGTATCTTATGTATATAGTAGAATAATGGAAAATCTCATCTTTTTTATCTTAATAAATATCTTCGTTAATAACTAGGTAGTAGCTTTTAACTAGTAACTTGGTTATTTGAAGAATTGTAACTTCTTCATTTGAATTTTTTGTTTTTTTTTTTTCAATAGTTTGGAAAGAATCAGAATAATTAAGAATGAAAAATCATATTTGAGTTCTTTTATATCTTGTATATCTTGATTTTTTTTTTTTTATTTTATTATTGCTCCTTCCGGAAGAAATAAGGGCTGGTGAATGGGAAACAATTAATAAGAATAAAAAAAGAAAGTTTGATTTTCTTATGGAACATACATATCAATATGCATGGATCATACCTTTCGCTCTACTTCCAGTTACTATGTCAATAGGGTTGGGACTTCTGCTTGTTCCGACCGCAACAAAAAATCTGCGTCGTATGTGGACTTTTCCTAGTGTTTCATTGCTAAGTATAGTTATGGTTTTTTCGTCCGATCTGTCTATTCAACAGATAAATGGCAGTTCTATCTATCAACATCTATGGTCTTGGACCATCAATACTGATTTTTCCTTAGAGTTCGGCTACTTGATCGATCCACTTACTTCTATTATGTCAATACTAATCACTACGGTTGGAATCATGGTTCTTATTTATAGTGACAATTATATGTCTCATGATCAAGGATATTTGAGATTTTTTGCTTATATGAGTTTTTCCAATACTTCCATGTTGGGATTAGTTACTAGTTCCAATTTGATACAAATTCATCTTTTTTGGGAACTAGTGGGAATGTGTTCGTATTTATTAATAGGTTTTTGGTTCACACGACCGGCTGCCGCAAATGCTTGTCAAAAAGCGTTTGTAACTAATCGTGTAGGGGATTTTGGGTTATTATTAGGAATCTTAGGTTTTTATTGGATAACAGGGAGTTTCGAATTTCGAGATTTGTTCGAAATCTTCAATAACCTGATCCGTAATAATGGGGTCAACTCTTTATTTGCTACTCTGTGTGCCTCCCTATTATTCGTCGGTGCAGTTGCTAAATCCGCACAATTTCCCCTTCATGTATGGTTACCTGATGCCATGGAGGGGCCTACTCCTATTTCGGCTCTTATCCATGCTGCTACTATGGTAGCAGCAGGCATTTTTCTTGTCGCTCGATTTCTTCCGCTTTTCACAGTCATACCTTACATAATGAATCTCATTTCTTTGATAGGTGTAATAACGGTACTATTAGGAGCTACTTTAGCTCTTGCTCAAAGAGACATTAAGAGAAGTTTAGCCTATTCTACAATGTCTCAATTGGGTTATATTATGTTAGCCCCAGGGATAGGCTCTTATCGAGCTGCTTTATTCCATTTGATCACTCATGC